ATCGAGAAGTACACAAAAAAGAAAATAGAGATACCAGAGTCCTGGGATAATATTCCATTTGCACAAGCAATAAGAGGTTGCACGTTAGTAACTCAATCTATTTTTAGAAAATATATTCTACTACCTTCACTGATAATATTGAAAAATATTGGACGTATACTCTTATTGCAACCTCCTGAATGGTCTGAAGATTTCAAGGAATGGAATAGAGAAATGCACGTTAAATGTACCTATAAGGGTGTTACATTATCCGAAACAGAATTTCCGAAAAATTGGCTGATAGATGGTATTCAGATAAGAATCTTTTTTCCTTTCTATCTAAAACCTTGGCACGAATCGAAACAACGTTCCTTTCAGAAAGATCTAATGAAAAAGAAAAAAGAAAAAGATGATTCTTATTTTTTAACGGTTGCAGGAATGAGAGCTGAACTCCCCTTTGGTTCGCCTCAAAAACAACGTTCCTTTTTTAAACCCATTTTCAAGGAACTCAAAAAAAAAATTAGAAAATTCCAAAAAAAATCCAAAAGGAAGTATTTTCGAGTTCTAAGAGTTTTGAAAGAAAAAACAAAACCATTTCGAAGGGTTTCAAAAGAAACAAAAGAATGGGTTCTCAAAAGTTTTATTTTTCTAAAAAAAAGAATAAAAGAACTTTCAAAAGTAAATCTACTTTTCTTATTTCAATTAAGAGAAGTGGAAATATATGAATCGAGTGAAATTAAAGAAGAAGACGATTCCATAATTAACAATCAGATAATTCACGAATCGTTGAGTCAAATTGGATCTTCGGGTTGGAAAAACTCTTTATTGACAAAAAAAAAAATAAAGGATCGGGCTAATAGAACAAGTACACTTCGAGATCAAATCGAAAGAATCTCAAAAGAGAAAGAAAAAATAACTCCAAAAAAGAATAATCTTAGTCCTAACAAAACAAGTTATAATGCTAAAAAATTCGAAAAATGGGAGATATTAAAAGGAAGAAATGCTCGATTAATCTATAAATTACCCCTTTTTGTAAAATTTTTCATTAAACGAATACATATAGATCCATTTTTATCTATCATTAATATTGTCCGAATGACTACAGAATTCTTTCTTGAATCAGGAAAAAAAATTATTGATAAATCCATTTACAATAATGAAAGAAGACTTAATAAAAAAAAGAAAAACACAATTCCGCTTATTTTTATTTCGACTAGAAATAAGTCACTTGATAAAAATCTTATTAGTAAAAGAAATTCACATTTTTTTTATGACTTATCCTCTATATCACAAGCGTATGTGTTTTACAGATTCTCACAACTCCGGGTTAATGACTCATATAAATTACGATCTGTTCTTCAATATCAAGGAATCCCCTTTTTTCTTAAATCTGAAATAAAGAAGTCTTTTGAAACACAAGGCCTGGTTGATTCAAAATTGAAAGATAAGCAACTTCCGGGTTATGAAATAAATCAATGGAAAGACTGGTTAAGAGGGCATTATCAATACGATTTATCTCAGATTATCTGGTCTAGATTAATACCAAAAAAACGGCGAAATCCAGTTCATCAACATCGTATAGCTAAAGCTAATAAGGAAAATGAAAGCAAACGGAACTCATATGAAAAAAACCAATTAATTAATTCGAAAAAAGAAAAAGAATTAAAAGTGGATTTATTATTTAATCAAAAATTTCAAAAATACTATAGATATGGTCTTTTATCGTATAAATTTCTTAATTATGAAAAGAAAACGGAATGCTTTTTTTATGGATCTCCGTTTCAAAGAAAAAAGAACCAAGAGATTTATTATAACACACCTAAAGAAACCCTTTTTGATCTGCTGAGGAACATCCCTAGTAATAATTTTCTAGGAAAGGGGGATAGTCTAGATATAGATATGGAAAAAACATTCGATAGAAAATATTTGGATTGGAAAATCCTCAATTTTGATCTTAGACAAAAAGTCAATACTGAGGTCTCGACAACGATTAATACAAATAGGAATCAAAATACTCAAATTCGTACTAATAATTCTCAAATAGTTCAGAAAAAAGATCTTTTTTATCTTACGATTCCAGAAATAAATTCACCAAAATCATCGAAAGGCTTTTTTGATTGGATGGGAATGAATGAAAAACCCCTAAAGTGTTCCATATCGAATCTGGAACTTTGGTTCTTCCCAGAATTGGTGTCACTTTATACTGCATATAAAACAAAACCTTGGTTTATACCAAGCAAACTACTTTTTTTCAATTTCAATAGGAATAAAAATAGTAGTGAAACGAACAAGATCAACGAAAAAGAAAGAAGAAGTTTTTTGATAGCATCGAATAAAGAGCACCAAAATCAAAAAGAAAGAAAATCCACAAATGGAGGAGATCTTAGATCCGACCCCCCTCAACAAACGGATATTGGTGAAAATTCTGCAAGCCCGGACATGAAAAAGGGGAAAAAGAAAAAACAATACAAAAGTGACACGTATGCAGAACTCGATTTCTTCCTGAAACGTTATTTACTTTTTCAATTGAGAACGGACGAGCCCTTCAACCAAAGAATAATGAATAATATCAAGATATCTTGTCTCTTGCTTAGACTGAAAGATCCAAGACCTATTACTAAATTCGCGGCTGAAACCGGTGAACTGAGTTTCGATATAATGCTGACTCAGAAGAATTTAACTCTTCCAGAATTGATGAAAAAGGGAGTATTGATTATAGAGCCCATTCGTCTGTCTGGAAAAAAGGATGGACAATTGATTATGTATCAAACCATAGGTATTTCGTTGGTTCATAAGAGTAAGCATCAAAGAAATCAAAAATACCAAGGGAAACGATATGTTTCTAAAAAAAATTTGGATGAAGCTATTTCATCACATCAAAGAATAACAGGAAAGAGAGACAAAAATCATTTTGATTTGCTTGTTCCGGAAAATATTTTATCGTTTAGGCATCGTAGAAAATTGCGAATTCTAATTTTTTTCAATTCAAAGACTCAAAATGATGTAGATAAAAATTCATTATTTTGCAATGAAAAGAGCGTAATCAGCTATGTTTCACCCGATAATAACTGCCTTGATAGAGAGAAAAATAAATTAATGAAATTCAAACTCTTTCTTTGGGCTAATTATCGATTAGAAGATTTAGTTTGTATGAGTCGTTATTGGTTTGATACCAATAATAGCAGTCATTTCAGTATGTTAAGGATCCATCTGTATCCACGATTGAAAATTTGTGGATAATACACTTTTCTATATATCCTATACTCTATATTACTATATACATATAATATAATAGAAAGACAGGGTATATGAATATAGGATATGTGAAAACAAACAAATACACAGATGGGTTACATGTCAGTATTCCAATATGAAATAAAAAATGTCTCAATTAAATCTCGAAATGAACCAACAGAACCTTCTTTATTTTAGATCTTAAATTTTCGATGTGAAGGTGGACCAATTCTTTCCTATCTAAATCCAATTTGAAATGGATTTGATTGATTTGAATTCCTAAAATAATGAGTTTCTAAAGAAATCGGGATTAGCCTATTGTATATACTCTGCATTAAAATTAATGACATTATTGTTACTGATCGTTAAAATCCATACCTGTAAAAAGAGAAAGGGAAATTTTTTATGGTAAAAAATTCATTCATTTCGGTTATTTCTCAAAAAGAAAAGGAAGAAAAGACAGGGTCTGCTGAATTTCAAATATTCAGTTTCACCGCTAAGATAAGGAAACTTACTTCGCATTTGGAATTGCACAAAAAAGACTCTTCATCTCAGAGAGGTTTGCGAAAGATTTTGGGAAAACGTCAACGACTACTGGCCTATTTATCAAAAAAGAATAGAGAATACTATAACCAATTAATTGGTGAGTTGAATATTCGAGAGAGAAAAACTCGTTAATCTGAAGCGTGATACCATTTGGACTTAGTCGTTTACATTTTGATGAACTTCTTTTAAATTTCAGCAATGCATGGAAGAATGACTCGGGAAAAAACTTATGATTGCGCCAACTATAAGAAAGGACCTCATGATAGTCAATATGGGTCCTCACCACCCATCAATGCACGGTGTTCTTCGACTGATCGTTACTCTCGATGGTGAAGATGTTATTGACTGTGAACCAATAGTGGGTTATTTACATAGAGGGATGGAGAAGATTGCGGAAAATCGAACAATTATACAATATTTGCCTTATGTAACGCGTTGGGATTATTTAGCTACTATGTTCACAGAAGCAATAACCGTAAATGGACCCGAGCAGCTAGGCAACATTCAAATACCTAAAAGAGCTAGCTATATCAGAGCTATTATGTTGGAGTTGAGTCGTATCGCCTCCCATCTCTTATGGCTTGGTCCTTTTATGGCAGATATTGGGGCACAGACCCCCTTCTTCTATATTTTTCGAGAACGAGAGTTGATATATGACCTGTTCGAAGCTGCCACCGGTATGCGTATGATGCATAATTTTTTTCGTATCGGAGGAGTCGCTGCTGATCTACCTCATGGCTGGATAGATAAATGTTTGGATTTTTGCGATTATTTTTTAACCGGGGTTGCTGAATATCAAAAACTTATTACACGGAATCCTATTTTTTTAGAACGCGTTGAAGGCATAGGCATTATTGGTGCCGAAGAAGCACTAAATTGGGGTTTATCAGGGCCAATGTTACGAGCTTCTGGGATACAATGGGATCTTCGTAAAGTTGATCGTTATGAATGTTACGACGAATTTGATTGGGAGATTCAATGGCAAAAAGAAGGGGATTCATTAGCTCGGTATTTAGTACGAATTAATGAAATGACAGAATCCATAAAAATTATCCAACAGGCTCTGGAAGGAATTCCGGGGGGACCGTATGAGAATTTAGAAATCCGACGCTTTGATCGGATAAAAGATCCTGAATGGAATGATTTTGAATATCGATTTATTAGTAAAAAACCTTCTCCAACCTTTGAATTGCCCAAACAAGAACTTTATGTAAGAGTTGAAGCTCCAAAAGGGGAATTGGGAATTTTTTTGATAGGAGATCAGAGTGTTTTTCCTTGGAGATGGAAAATTCGACCACCGGGTTTTATCAACTTGCAAATTCTTCCTCAGTTAGTTAAAAGGATGAAATTGGCTGATATTATGACGATACTAGGTAGCATAGATATCATTATGGGAGAAGTTGATCGTTGAAATGATAATTGATACAACAGAAATACAAGCTATCTATTCTTTTTCCAGATTAGAATCTTTAAAAGAAGTCTATCGGATCATATGGACGCTTGTCCCTATTTTCACTCTTGTATTAGGAATCACACTAGGTGTACTAGTAATTGTTTGGTTAGAAAGAGAAATTTCTGCAGGGATACAGCAACGTATTGGACCCGAATACGCCGGTCCTTTAGGAATTTTTCAAGCTCTAGCAGATGGTACAAAACTACTTTTCAAGGAGAACCTTCTTCCATCTAGAGGGGATACTCGTTTATTCAGTATCGGCCCGGCTATAGCAGTCATATCCATTTTACTAAGTTACTCAGTAATTCCTTTTAGCTATCGCTTTATTCTAGCCGATCTTAGTATTGGTGTTTTTTTATGGATTGCCGTTTCAAGTCTTGCTCCCGTTGGACTTCTGATGTCGGGATATGGATCAAATAATAAATATTCTTTTTTAGGTGGATTAAGGGCTGCTGCTCAATCAATTAGTTATGAAATACCATTAACTCTATGTGTATTATCAATATCTCTACGTGCGATTCGGTGAGACATAAAAATTCCCCTATTTCTTTTCTTTCTAGCGTTATAGCAAGAGAGCTAAATGAGTTGAATATCCATTTTTTTTTCAGGATGGATAAACTAAACCAGATAGTTGTATGAGTGAAATAAAACGGCTTACAAATTTGCTGTTAAAGGAATTCAATCTCATTTCCTAGGTACAAGAATTAAGGCAAAGCAAACATGAGCAGCCAAGACTGTTTACTCCAAGATTGATTGATTGATCATTATGCCTTGAAACAGGCTCAAAAGATCAACTTTATGGGGTTTTTACTATATATGATATGTATTACCAACTCAAAAAGTGAGTGGATGGTTAGGAAGACCAAGATACACAAAGGATTAGTAATGGAGATTCTGTAAATTATCTATATAGGATATTTCTTTTTCTTTATAGAAAAGAAATTCGAATTGGGGCTTTAAGTTGGTAGAAATGATTAAGAAGTACTCCCCAAGGTTTCGATCCAGAGTATGTTCCTATCCACCGATTAAGTAAATAACTATCAAGAACGAAGAAATCTTTTACTTTATGGGCAATGCCCCTTTTTATTAGAAAGGAGAATAGGAACGAAATAAAATCGAACTAGTTATGAATAAAAAAAAAGATCCCCTTTTTCAATTCTAGTCTTTCGATTTTATTTTGAGAAATACAATTCTTATTATGTAATGCAATATCGACTTCTTTTTCGTAATCGAAAATGATAGGTTGAATATTTAGGTGATATTCCCCTAAAAAGGGGGTCTTTTTTTATTCAAAGAGAAAGTTATTAATCAATAAAGAAAAATAAAAATTCTTAAGAGATGAGATCAATTCAGAAGCACTATTTTACTAGAAATCTAGCAGACGGAATTCCATTGGTCTAATTCTAGGATTTAGGATAAGAGTTTGACTCTCTTTCGATCCTACACAAACATATAAACATATCAAAATAAATAATGTTGAAGGGCCCTTAGATTTATTTGTGATCTTTGAGGAGCCGTATGAGGTGAAAATCTCATGTACGGTTCTGTAATAGCGGCGGGAACAGTGATGTTATCGTCGACTATGATTATCTAACAGTTCAAGTACAGTTGATGTAGTGGAAGTGCAGTCAAAATATGGTTTTTGGGGATGGAATTTGTGGCGTCAACCTATAGGGTTTATCGTTTTTCTAATTTCTTCTCTAGCCGAGTGTGAGAGATTGCCTTTTGATTTACCAGAGGCAGAAGAAGAATTAGTAGCAGGTTATCAAACCGAATATTCAGGTATCAAATTTGGTTTATTTTATGTTGCGTCGTATCTAAATCTACTAGTTTCTTCATTATTTGTAACAGTTCTTTACTTGGGGGGTTGGAATCTTTCTATTCCATATATATTCACTACTGAGCTTTTTGACATAAATAAAAGAAGTCAAGTTTTTGGAACAATAATCGGTATCTTTATTACATTAGCTAAAACCTATTTGTTCTTGTTCATTTCTATTGCAACAAGATGGACTTTACCGAGATTGAGAATGGACCAACTTTTAAATCTTGGGTGGAAATTTCTTTTACCTATTTCTCTAGGTAATCTATTATTAACAACTTCGTTCCAACTTCTTTCGCTCTAAAGAAACAGAATATTCTGTTTTCACAACTTGTCTCAAACAAGAGAAAGAAACAAGTCAAATTATTTATAGATATTCAGGTATGTTCCCTATGCTAACTCAGTTCTTGAATTCTGGTCAACGAACAATCCGAGCGGCCAGGTACATTGGTCAGGGTTTCATGATTACCCTGTCCCATGCAAATCGTTTACCTGTAACTATTCAATACCCCTACGAAAAATTGATCACACCGGAGCGTTTCCGAGGCCGAATTCACTTTGAATTTGATAAATGCATTGCTTGTGAAGTATGTGTTCGTGTATGTCCTATAGATCTACCCGTTGTAGATTGGAAATTGGAAACTAATATTCGAAAGAAACGACTGCTTAATTACAGTATTGATTTTGGAATCTGTATATTTTGTGGTAATTGCGTTGAATATTGTCCAACAAATTGTTTATCAATGACTGAAGAATATGAACTTTCTACTTATGATCGCCACGAATTGAATTATAATCAAATTGCTTTAGGTCGGTTACCTGTGTCAATAATTGATGATTACACAATTCGAACAATTTCTTCGAATTCATCTCAAATAAAAAATGTATCAAATTCTTGATACAAAAACCATTTACAAATTGAAAATCAAAATAGCTTTTTGATTTAAAGGAATGAGGTTTTTGCTTGGTCAAGAACGGTTGGTTGGCAAGAATCGTGGCTTTGTTTTGATTGAAAATCGATTTCTATTCCAATAATGATTTCAAAATGGATAGTTTCAACCTCTGCTTTTAAGAAAAAGTGTAGCCTCATAACTGTATTTCCATCAATCCACACCATCCCCCATTGAAATTTCATTCAATTAAGAATTATCCTAAAAATATTAGGATAACCTCTTTTTTCCTGGTCAGGTCAAAAGGGCATGAAATTTTTCGATTTTCTCTATAAAAAATGGATTTACCTGGACCAATACATGATTTTCTTTTAGTCTTTCTGGGATCGGGTCTTATATTTGGAAGTCTGGCAGTAGTATTATTTCGGAATCCAATTTATTCGGCTTTTTCATTGGGATTGGTTCTTTTTTGTATATCCTTATTCTATATTCTATCGAACTCATATTTTGTAGCTGCCGCGCAACTCCTTATTTATGTGGGAGCTATCAATGTTTTAATCATTTTTGCTGTAATGTTTATGAACGGTTCAGAATATTACAAAGATTTTCATCTTTGGACCGTCGGGGATCGGGTTACTTCAATGGTTTGTACAAGTCTTTTTATTTCACTAATCAGTACTATTCTAGATACGTCTTGGTATGGGATCCTTTGTACTACAAAATCAAATCAGATTCTAGAACAAGATTTGATAAGTAATAGTCAAAAAATCGGAATTCATTTATCAACAGATTTTTTTCTTCCATTTGAACTCATTTCAATAATTCTTTTAGTCGCTTTAATAGGTGCAATTGCTATAGCCCGTCAATAATGAACCTTTTAAACGAGTAATAAAATAGAATTAATGGAAAAGGAATGTTATAATCGTTTTATCAATTACCAGTCTATATCTCTTGTTTTATTCCATACTTGTTAGAATCGAATTGAATCACTTGAATTATTGTTCAGATTGAAACGAATCAAGATTGATAAGGAGTTGGTTAATGATGCTCGAACATATACTTGTTTTGAGTGCCTATTTATTTTCTATTGGTGTCTATGGATTGATCACAAGTCGAAATATGGTTAGAGCTCTTATGTGTCTTGAACTTATATTAAATTCAGTTAATATCAATTTTGTAACATTTTCTGATATTTTTGATAGTCGTCAATTAAGAGGAGACATTTTCTCAATTTTTGTTATAGCTATTGCAGCCGCTGAAGCAGCCATCGGATTGGCTATTGTTTCATCAATTTATCGTAACCGAAAATCAACACGTATTAACCAATCCAATTTATTGAATAAATAATATTAATCATTTAAATGGAACTGGAATATTCATAAATTGGTTCAAATTAGTGGGTTTGATATCGGTAAGATAAGTTCGTGGTTGTAAAAACAAAAACATAAGAAATCAAAGTATTTTGGCTTTCGCTCAAAACCAATTCGGAAGTAGATTGGTTCTGATCACTCATTGATTCGTCTGGTATCTAAATATAGGATTCATTTAGAAGTTAGTTTACTAGATCGAAAATTTATGACGTTCAAAAATGTATAGATCCAATGTCACATTCAGTAAAGATTTATGATACATGTATAGGATGTACTCAATGTGTCCGGGCGTGCCCCACCGATGTATTAGAAATGATACCCTGGGACGGATGTAAAGCTAAACAAATCGCTTCTGCTCCAAGGACCGAGGACTGTGTTGGTTGTAAGAGATGTGAATCCGCCTGTCCAACGGATTTCTTGAGTGTTCGAGTTTATTTATGGCATGAAACAACTCGCAGTATGGGTCTAGCTTATTGATACGTTCCATAAAACTCTACTTGACTCCATTTTCTTGGTTTTTTTACCGACAAAACCGGTGCTCAAAATCAAATTCGAATATTTTGAGCACCGGTTTTTCTGGCCCAAGTGTATCTTGTCTTTACCACGAATCATTTTCCTTTCTTAACAATAATTGTAGTTTTGCCCATATTTATGGGTTCCTTAATTTTCTTTCTTCCACATAGAGGAAATAGATTAATACGTTGGTATACTATATGTATTTGCGTTTTAGAACTTCTTTTAACGACTTATGCATTCTGTTATCATTTCCGATCGGATGATCCATTAATCCAACTAGTAGAAGATTATAAATGGATCGATTTTTTTGATTTCCATTGGAGATTAGGAATAGATGGACTCTCTATAGGACCCATTTTACTGACGGGATTCATCACCACTTTAGCTACCTTAGCGGCTTGGCCGGTTACTCGAGATTCGCGATTATTTCATTTCCTGATGTTAGCAATGTACAGTGGACAAATAGGATTATTTTCTTCTCGAGACCTTTTACTTTTTTTCCTCATGTGGGAGTTAGAATTAATTCCCGTTTATCTACTTGTATCTATGTGGGGAGGAAAAAAACGTCTGTATTCGGCTACAAAATTTATTTTGTACACGGCAGGAGGTTCTGTTTTTCTTTTAATGGGAGTTCTGGGTATCGGTTTATATGGTTCTACTGAACCAATATTAAATTTGGAAACATTAACCAACCAGACTTATCCTGTGGCCTTGGAAATAATATTATATATTGGATTTTTTATTTCTTTTGCTGTTAAATTGCCAATTATACCCCTACATACATGGTTACCAGATACCCATGGAGAAGCACATTATAGTACTTGTATGCTTCTAGCCGGAATCTTATTAAAAATGGGAGCGTATGGATTAGTTCGCATCAATATGGAATTATTCCCTCATGCTCATTCTATATTTTCTCCTTGGTTTATGATAGTAGGCGCAATGCAAATAATCTATGCAGCTTCAACATCTATTGGTCAACAGAATTTAAAAAAACGAATAGCCTATTCCTCTGTATCTCATATGGGGTTCATAATTATAGGAATTGGTTCGATCACCGATATGGGACTAAACGGAGCCCTTTTACAAATAATATCTCATGGATTTATTGGTGCTGCACTCTTTTTCTTGGCCGGAACGACTTATGATAGAATACGTCTTCTTTATCTTGACGAAATGGGTGGAGTAGCTATCCCAATGCCAAAAATATTCACAATGTTTAGTAGCTTTTCGATGGCCTCCCTTGCATTACCAGGTTTGAGTGGTTTTGTTGCCGAATTAATAGTCTTTTTGGGGCTAATTACTAGTCAAAAATATCTTTTAATGACAAAACTCCTAATTACATTTGTAATGGCAATAGGAATGCTATTAACTCCTATTTATTTATTATCTATGTTACGCCAGATGTTCTATGGATACAAGATATTTAATGTTCAAAACTCTTATTTTTTTGATTCGGGACCACGAGAGCTGTTTCTTTCCATCTCCATTTTTTTACCCGTACTAGGTATTGGTATGTACCCCGATTTCGTTCTTTCATTATCAGTTGAAAAAATGGAAGTTATTCTATCTAATTCTTTTTCTAGATAGTTTTTCTAAATAAAGAAAACAAAAAAATCGTCTCATTTGATTTGAAAAGTGTTCCTTGTCCACTGACAAGAAGAAAAAAGAAAAGAGGGCTTTTTCTTCTTCTCTTAAGTTAAGGAAAAATGCAATATGAACTGGCGAGAACCCCGTGAATGACTATAATAATACACGGGGTTCTCGCCAATTCATCCAAAGTTTTTTATCTGATATGTGTTGTAAACTTTTTGATTCCTATCCGTAAGAACCGCTTTTTGAATTCAATTCGATGTTAATGCAAATGAACCATAACTATGTAGTCCTATTCCTAACAGATTGACCCCAAAATAACATATCCAAATTATAAGAAAGCCAATAGACGCTACAATTGCTGAATTTGTACTCTTAAATTTGCTATTTGTTCGAGTATGTAAATAACTCGCAAATACGATCCAAGTAATAAAAGCCCAAGTTTCTTTTGGGTCCCAACTCCAATAGGATCCCCATGCTTCGTTAGCCCATACTGCTCCAGAAAGTATTCCTGTGGTTAAAAAGATAAAGCCTAGACTAATAACCCGATAACTCCAATAATCCAATTGTTGAATCAACTGTGACCTGTAATAATTCTTCGGAGAAAAAAAAGAACTATTTTCTAAAACATTATTTCCTTCCTTCATATATTCCATTTCACCGACGAAAAATGACTCATTAAAATTTAATAAATAATTACTCGTAGGAAAAAACTTTCTCTTTTTTCGAACTGTAATCACTAGAACCGATACTGATAATAATGATCCACATAAAAGGGCTGCATAGCCTAATATCATCATACTTACGTGCATTATTAGCCATTCGGATTGAAGAGCAGGTACTAAGGTTGTGGATTCGTGTATTTCAGCAAAAAGGCCCGAAGTAGCAAAGCCCTGAGTGAAAATAGCACTTGGGAAAATTATTAGGCTTAGAAGATTTTTCTTTTTTTTGAAATACGGAATTATATGAATAAGGGAAAAACTCCACGAAAGAAAGATTAATGATTCATATAGATTGCTTAAGGGAAAATGTTCCGAATAAATCCAACGAGTTATTAATAATCCTGTTAGACAAAAAAAAGTTATTATCAGGCCTTTTTTATATGAATCATATAGTTTTACGATTTCATCGACTAAAAAGGTTATCAAATAAATTGATATTATAATTGAAATAATCGAAAAAGAAATATGAGTTAATATATGCTCTAAGGTTGAAAATATCATAAAAAAAGAGTCCCGTAATTATTAAATAGAAATAGGAATTTGAATTCATTATAGGATCTAGTTACCTTGTTTTAGGAGATGCCGCCACTCGGACTCGAACCGAGATGCTCTAGCACTGCTTCCTAAGAGCAGCGTGTCTACCAATTTCACCATAGCGGCTTGTCTTGAACTCATAATAACCTATGAATAAAAAATCGTCTAGATTTAAGAATTTAATTGGGTGCAATATTTTTTACAAATTGATGAAAACAATTTGTTCAAATAGGTGTTTGAAGGTTCATTTTTTTCGTTTAGGATTTTTGCTTTTTTATGTATTTTAGACTTTCCTTGACTTGAATTCTTGGAAAAATGGAAAGTTCTACTATTTTTGTAACAAATGGATTGATGAGGAAAAAATACCCCCCGCCTTGAAATAGACAAAAAAAGTGGAATATCTCGTGTTTTTGTGTTAACAAAAAAGAAAGTATTTTTTTTTAATTTCGTAAGGTAAACCAAACAATTTATTCTAATAACACACCGAATTCCATTTCCTGTATATTAACTCAATAGGAAATGGAATTCGTTCATTTTGAAATGGGTCAAGTTTTGAGTCAGGCTGATTGAAATTATTCCAACGTATTATGTTTTAATACGTATTTTATTTGTTTGTCGTAGAAAAACTTTTTGAATTACCGGTAGAAAGAGATTTTCCTAAGGAAAACGCTTTTAACGCTGCCCAATATCCCTTTCTTTTCCAAAAATTTTTACGAATACGCTTTTTTGATGCAGAAATGCGTTTTTTTGGAACTGCCATTTAAATAAGAATTAAGAGATTGCTAGCTGGATGTGAAAGACATCTAGTGTTCAAAAAAGATCTGTGCTTTTCTAATTAATTAATTATGTATTTTTTTTATAGATAATATTTTTTTATAAAAAAAGGAAAAGAATAAATAAGAAAAGCGAGATAAATCAGAAAATTGTAGTAAATTTTACTAAAAAAAAGAAGAATATTGTTAAACTCAGGAAAAATATACTTAATTTGACTTGAATTTTCAAATTTGAAGTAGACTGGTAATCAATCTCTTTCATTTGACCAATTGGAACTTCTTGATTTGAATATTTGAAGTATTTACCTTTACCAGAAACTCAGAATGAATAAGAATAAGTATAAAAAGAAATAAAAATGAAAAAATTCTATTTAAGTTAGGTTAACTTAGTGCATATCTTTATCCCTTTATTGAGTCCTTTCAAAAGAGGTAAGGTCCGGTCAATCGGAAAAAATTAATATTAATTAAGAATTCAAAAACTTTTTTTATGGAACAGGCATATCAATATGGGTGGATCATACCTTTCGTTCTGCTTCCAGTTCCTATGTTAATAGGAGTGGGACTTCTTCTTTTTCCGACAGCAACAAAAAATCTTCGTCGTCTGTGGACTCTTCCGACTATTTTATTGTTAAGTATAGTCATGATTTTTTCAACTAATCTTTCTATTCAGCAAATAAATAGCAGTTCTATCTATCAATATGTATGGTCGTGGACACTCGATAATGATTTTTCTTTAGACTTCGGCTACTTGATCGATCCACTTACTTCTATTATGTTAATGTTAATCACTACTGTTGGAATTACGGTTCTTATTTATAGTGATAATTATATGGCTCACGATCAAGGATACTTGAGATTTTTTGCTTATATGAGTTTTTTCAGTACTTCGATGTTGGGATTAGTTACTAGTTCAAATTTGATACAAATTTATATTTTTTGGGAATTGGTTGGGATGTGTTCTTATCTCTTAATAGGGTTTTGGTTCACACGACCTCTTGCAGCAGATGCTTGTCAAAAAGCGTTTGTAACTAATCGTGTAGGGGATTTTGGTTTATTATTGGGAATTTTTTGTTTTTTTTGGATAACTGGTAGTTTTGAATTTCGAGATTTATTCGAAATGTTCAATAACTCGGTTTACAATAATCAAGTCAATTTTCCGTTTGTTACTTTGTGTGCTGTTCTTTTATTTGCCGGTGCTGTTGCGAAATCTGCACAATTTCCCCTTCATGTATGGTTACCTGATGCTATGGAGGGGCCTACTCCTATTTCCGCTCTTATCCATGCCGCTACGATGGTAGCAGCCGGGGTTTTTCTTGTAGCGCGCCTTCTTCCTCTTTTCATGGTTATACCTTATATAATGGATTTCATTTCCTTGATAGGCATAATCACGATATTATTAGGAGCTACTTTAGCTCTTGCTCAAAAAGACATTAAAAGGGGCTTAGCCTATTCGACAATGTCGCAATTGGGTTATATGATGCTAGCTCTAGGAATGGGGTCTTATCGAAGTGCTTTATTTCATTTGATTACTCATGCTTATTCAAAAGCATTATTATTCTTAGGGTCTG